ACAAAAACCACTATCCCATCCAAATGTTGGATATAGTATATACACCACTATCCCATCCAAATGTTGGATATAGTATATGCACCACTATCCCATCCAAATGTTGGATATAGTATATACACCACTATCCCATCCAAATGTTGGATATAGTATATACACCACTATCCCATCCAAATGTTAATATAATATACAAATCACTAACAACAAGACAATAGATGAGATAAACAGTAAACTTATTAAATTCTTATACAGCAAAGTTAGGGGGTAATAGGTTCCCCTACCTAATAAAGTTATAACCTCCTTATCCCAACGATAATAAAACTCACTTAGAATAACAGTTATATTACAAAATAGTTCAAAAGCGTATTCAACTAATTTGTCACTACCAAATAATGAACTCCTTCATCAAGTAAGGATAACTCTATTGTATAAATAATAAGAAAACACAAAAGCCACAATTTGAAACAATATTAATAAAGTGGTAACCCAATAAAAACCAATAAAATTTTCATCAAGAGTACCCCCAGTAAAATAATTAGTAATTAACCATAAATAAACCATAGCACCCCCCCCGCATAAAAAATAAACTCCAGAACTTAACCTAATCTTTACATTAACTAGAATAGAACATAAACGGAAAGAGTAAAAGTAAGATAAAAATACACAAAATAATACAACCACAAAAAAGAGACAATTGATAAAAGAGCTAAAACCGGAAAGTAACATGTGCTTGGTGAAAAAGACCCCTATAAAAGGAACACCTGATAGACCCAGTATGATAGAATATAAACCAAATAAACCCCAGCGTCCATATAACAAACTTGAATAGACACAATTCCTGGCCTGTGATCCACCAGAACCTCTCATAACGTCCCCAACCATCATAAACAGTAAACACTTAGAAACCCCATGACTCACTAACTGAAATAAAGCCAAAATTAAATCCCCGTATAAAACATAAAAAACACACCAAGCAATTTTATTACAGGTAGATAGAGCCACAATCTTCTTTAAGTCAAGAAAAAAAAAACAACACACACCCGTAATAAATATAGTAGTTAATAAACACAGATAAAATATAAACGCCCCGTTATTGGTATATAATAACAGGTCGTAACGCATCATAAATCAAACCCCGGCGGCAACCAATGTTGATGAATGCACCAAAGAACTCACGGGGGTTGGGGCACGCATTGCCTCTAGTAACCAACTAATAAAAGGAAATCTAGCACTCTTAGTTATTACAATAAAAAAAAACAATGCACATAGTATAAATTCACTTGCCCCCCCTCAAAAATATAAACCAATTAATAAAAAAAGACAAACGTCACCAAAACGAGAAGAAACCAAAGTAACAACAGAAGAACGAAGTCTCAGATAACTTAAATAAAATAAAATTAAAAAATACCTAACTACCCCCAAATACTCCCAAAAAACAAGAGTAGTCAAAAAATCACCAGTTACTACAAGGCTAGCCATCACACCAACAAAAATTACAATAATCTTATTTAAATCAAACCCACAAATACTATAACCAAAGTAGTGGTGGGTATAATTTAGTACATAATAAAAACAAAAACCAAGCATTAATCACACAAAGATGGAAACAACATCTACAACCCCAAACAGACTTCATAAGCCACCCCCACAAAATAAAAATTTAAAAACAGTAACCCCCCAAAAAGACCAAGCATAACACAATATGGAAAAAATCACAACAAAACAAACACACAACATTAATAACATCTAAAGCATACGGTGAAATATCACCAATTCTATGGCCGTAACATAGACTTATACTATGCCGTCATAAACAAATATAGTGATTAGGAATAATTTCCATAATTAACGCTTAAAGCTAACTCATAAACTTCTGACATAACCACAGCCAGTCAGTATTGTTAATAAAAACAAACATTCTGATTTCAAATCAAAAGCACCTAAAGTGTTACTGACAAAGTAAAAAAGCTTAACAGCTGTAAATTAGTCCTAAACCAACCCCATAAAAATCTCTGGCATTTTTACATATTTTAGTGTCCCCCCGTTTACAAGACCCTTTAAAATAAAAAAATCAACCACGCTTTAACACCCTTCTACAATTGATTTTTTATAAAGATGTCAGTGATAAATACGCCCTCTTTATAAAAAATCAATTGTAGAAGGGTGTTAAAGCGTGGTTGATTTTTTGTTTTAAAGGGTTTATAAAATATATAAATATTACACCTTTTGACCTGACCAACTCAATTAGTTTTACAAGGATTTACAATCCAATGCATTATACAATATGCTAGATCAGAAAATAATTAACGATAATAACCACCCTTAACACTCATGATGAAACTTAAAACAAAAAACCCAAACAACAGAGCCAAACACATACAAATATAAAAATAACCCTCTGCTAAGGTACACAAATTAAAACTAGACTCATATTTCGTAAAACTAAAATATACAGAAGCACCTAAAACAACCGCTCCCACAAGAACTAATGAAAAAAGCACAACTTCCAAATTTCAATAGGGCACAACACTAGTATTTGGTCTATAAACAGAAACAAAGACAAACAGAATATACACCCCCCCTATATAGACTAAACAAAAGAGTAACGAGTATCAACTAAAACCCAAACAAGTATAAACCACAAAACAAGAAATCAGAGAATTCAAAACTAATAGCAAACAATAGTATACGGGATGTTTAATCAAACAAAAGAAAACTAAACCAACAAAAAACAAAACAAAACACGAAATTACTAATAAACTTACCATCATAACACCCTACCTGGTAAATACCTCCTACAGCACGAAAAGCTGTTATGCCCACAAATACAACAAGATAGAAAATATTACTTTATGACCTCAATTACAATAGGCATATAACCATGACCAACCCCACACAACTCACTACAATACCCAACAAAAACACCATAACGATCAGGCACAAAAAATAATGATTTAATACGACCTGGTATTGCATCCATCTTTATCTGTAGTGAGGGTACAGCAAAGGAATGAATAACATCCTCGGACACGACCAAAAAACGATACACAACTCCATAGTGTAACGGCAACGGCTTATCCACCTGGAACCCGTCCTTACACATAAAGGAATCAAAAGAACCCTCAGAAAAATCATAACTTCAGTACCACTGACGTCCTATAACCTTGATAGTTTCCTGAGACAAATCTTTTAAACCAGCGGTAATAAATTTAACATTTAAACTACAAAGCACCAAAACAATCAACGTGGGCACAATAGTCCACAATAACTCAACAGTCTGTTTATCAGAACCAAAATTTATACTCCCCCCGCCAGAAACTTTTCAATATAGCATTATAAAGACAAACACCACTATAAAAACACAAAGGGCAACAACATAACAAACTATATCGTAATAAAGTAAAGAAAATTTCATTACAGCTGCTATCAAAGCATAACAGCAATTAGCCCCAGATTCATCTGGGGCTACCTTGTTACGACTTGCCTCAAAAATATCGAGGGTGACGGGCGGTGTGTACCTGAGCTAAACCATCTTCACACCAACAAACTCATTTAGTATTACTATCAAGTCCTAAAACATAAACCATTACAGGTATTAAAGTTTATAAATGTAACGCATGAAAACCCCAACATGCAGCACATAGACTTAGCTTAAATATTAATACACAAATTCAAGCAACTAAGCAATAATATTCAACCAGATATACACCAACATAGTTGGGGTAAATTAATAGGCGGGTCGTCCTTTAAAACACACCTTCCCCTGACCGGAATAACTCACTGCCAAACTATTTTAGTTATAAAACTAAGTTCAATTAAATAATTAGTTACGGGGGTCTCTAATCCCCCTCACTACGCAATTACTTACCACTGCAAGAGATAATAGTAACAAAAACAAAAAAATTTCACCTAAATTTATTCCTAACTACCCCCAAACAGAAACCACAAAAAAGCAGAGAAAACAGAATAACCGCGGATGCTGGCACTGTGCCTGATCCCCTCTATATTAAGGCCCTTAATAAAGCTTACGCTTAAATAAAATATTAATCGCTAATCAAATAGAGCACTCATGATGCCCAAAGAATAACAAACCAAATTTATGCGATTCACCTTAAACCCCTTCCTGCTGCCATAGTTAAACAGATAAAACCCAGAATAAATACTATTCGCACCAGTATTTGCAATACTAGGACCCTAAGGCAATGAGTTTACCAAAATAACCCGCAATCCTTTCGTACTAACGAATTAGAACAACAGATAAGAACCGACCTGGCTCACGCCGGTCTTAACTCAACTCATGGGGGTACTTACGGTCGAACAGACCGAAACTCCTAACAACTGCGCCAGAACATTTAACCCAAGTCAACATCGAGGTAGCAAACAGTTTAATCGATAAGACCTCTAATAAACTATCACTCTGTTATCCCTAGGGTAACTTAAACCTGTAACCCCACTTCAGGGGGGTCAAAAAGCAAATAAAATATTACCACTTGCCCCAAGCAAAATTTTAAAGATCCTAGGGTCTTTCCGTCTAGTTAAACTACGCAAATTCTGAATTCGCGCCATTAAATTCACTTAAAATTCTCATGTTACTCACAACCACGTCAAACCATTCAGACAAGCCCCCATTTAAAGGGCAATTAATTATGCTACCTTCGCACAGTCAAGATACTGCGGCCATTTATAACACATAGAGCAGGCACTACCATATAAAATAACCTATGGAAATGTTTTTAATAAACAGACGGGATGAAACTGAGACACATAAAAACTAATATAATTACTTATTAAATGATACTTTATCAAGTCTAATTCAATAAAGGAGGTCACCAAAAACAATCTATCTTCACAACCTCGCACCGCGATTATAACATACTCTATAAAACGAGGTAACTTTAACCCTAACCTAACACAGCAAACAAGACAGATATATTTACCTATTTGATCTCATCACCAAATAAGTTTATAACTACTTAAACCCCCAAACAGTTATAAAGTTTGACGACTCATTTATCACCTCTAACATCAAATTTCAACACTCACTACTCGCGTTATTAACTTCCTAACCAACTTGATACTAGATCCAAACTTTTCGGTGTATAGCCCATATACTAACCACATCCATATAGCATGATGCAAAAGGCAATTAAAACCAATCAACCCAATTAAAAGTTCCACCAAACAGGCTTAAAGGTCAAAACACCCTACCCCTGATTTACAAAATCAATATTCTAAACAATAAACTAAAAAGCCAATACAGAATAATCAACAAATAATCCACGCACAAAAAAATTACTGTGGTAAGGCACTGGCGATCAACACAAATTAAGCAAAGTTGAAGAACTACCATAATAACCTATAACAACATTCTTTTTAGCTAAAGACTCCCATAAAATAAAAATAAAAAAGCAACCACTAAAGGCAGAAACAAAAGAACCTATTGAACAAAGCATATTAACTCAAGCGTACCCTGACTCATACACACAAACACGCCGAGGTAAACCACAAATACCAAAATAATGCATAGGAAAAAAACACAAATTAAAGCCCACATTTGATACTATACAATGACACTGTAACAAATACTTATTCAAGCTAACCCCTGTGATAACAGGCCATCACCAAACAAAAAATATAATAACCCTAATATAAGAACCCAAAGACATAACATAATGAAAATGAGCCACCACAAACCACGTGTCATGCAAAATTTTATCCAACACACAAGCAGAAAGAATTATACCAGTAACACCACCCATAGTAAACAACACAATAAAGGATAAAACCCATCAAAACACAGGCTCACGCAACGAAACACGACTATTTAAAATCATATAAAGCCAAGAAAACACCTTTATACCCGTGGGAACACCAATAATCATAGTCACAGAACTAAAGAAAACAGCAGTCTTCACGTCCAACCCCACAGTAAACATGTGGTGACCCCAAACCACGCTACCTAAACACACTATAGAAAACATAGCAAATAATAAACCATAAAAACCAAAAGTATCATATGAACAACCTAATTTACTACACACATGACTTACCATACCAAAACCAGGCAAAATCAATACATAAACTTCTGGATGCCCAAAAAACCAAAACATATGTTGAAACAAAACAGGATCACCACCACCCAAAGGATCAAAAAAAGCCGAACCAAATTTACGATCAAACAACAACATTGTAATGGCAGCAGCCAACACAGGAATAGTTAACAATAAAAGAATAGAAGTAAATAGATAAGACCACAACAAAATAGAACTACGAGACACAAAATTATCAGCAAAAGCTGAGTAAAGAGTACATATAAAATTTATAGAACCCAACAAACTAGAAAGACCAGCCAAATGTAAAGAAAACATCAAAAGATCAACACCACGACTATCCCTAAAAAGAGAAGAGGAGAGAGGGGGATAAAAAGTCCACCCTATACCAGCACCCAAACACATACTCAGCACAAGAAATAAAATAGAAGGAAAAAGCAACCATGCTCTCAAGGCTTTCAACCGAGGTAAATTTAAATCTGGTAAACCGGATAATAAAGGAATCAAATAATTACCAAAACCCCCAATCAACACAGGCATCAAAAAAAAAAAAATCATAATAATACCATGATTAGTTATCAAAAATTTATAACAGTCCGAAGAAATTACATTAAAATAAGGCTCAACGAAATTAACACGTATCATTACCCTAAAACTCAACCCAACAAAACCCGATCATATCCCAATTAAAGTATAAATCATACCCACACGCTTATGATCTAGCGTAAAAAGCCAACTAAAAAAACTAAACTTAGCCATCTGCCCACATCAAATGACCCAAAAAATCACTTAGTGTTTTGAAAACACTTAGTCTAACTTAACTTAATTTGATAAAGAAAGAAGTCAAAACAAATTGACAATAGATTATTAGCAGTAACCTAACTAATTCCTTCAATACCCCCAACGGACATAACCCAACAAAACTTCCCCTAAAAAACCAACACCCAACAAAAGTAAAAAAATAAAATAATAAACAAATTTAGAAAATAATAATCCCTGCTCCGGCATTTTTAATAACAGAGAAATCTCCAAATCAAATATAACGAAAAAAACCAAAAGAGAGAAATAAGTAAAACTAAAACAATTAAATCTCAAAGAGGTGGAACAAAACCCACACTCATAAGGCCTTCCCCAACAAAACCCCCCAACACCAGACTTATTAAATAAGCCAGAAGTAAAAAAAGATATTACCAAAAACAAAAGACAAAATATAAACAAACCAAAAAATAAACTAAACATCCAACCCCACAGTGCAAAAACACATCACAGGGGTAAGAACCCTGCACTTAAATTAGATATATGAGGAAATATACCAACGAAACACAAGTCCTAAATTTACTATATCAAAGTAACCTGCAAATAGCAGCCCTATTGGCTCCATCTAACTTCCTGATAAAGGTCCTCTAATCCCCAAAACTAGTATTCTAAGCATAAACTAAAATCAGAAAATACGTTTGTAGAACTAAATCCTTCTTAACGTTAACAGCATTACGATTTACCATATAATCTATACAAACAAAATTTAAATAACAACTGAAAAAAGCATCAATATTAAAATACACAACCCCACAGACCAAAAAAATTTAACAAAATAATCATATCGAACCCGCGGTAACGTAGCACGAGCCCACATAAAAAATAAAAGATGAAAGGGAACAACAATTGCAGACAAAACCCCCCCACCAAACAAAATTACTCCCCCAAGCCATGAGAATATAAATATAATAATATACTCACAAGCAAAAAGACATGTAAAAAAAATACCACTATACTCAGTATTAAAACCACTAACCAACTCCCTCTCCGACTCGGCATAATCAAAGGGGGTACGGTTAGTCTCACATAATATACACACCAAAAACAAAAAATAACAACAAGGATATAAAAGAATACTAATTCACCCAGCACCCCAATAATCAACTAAATTATAACCACCATAACACAAAGCACAAAAAACCACTAAACACATAAAACAAGCCTCAAATCTAATAGAACCAAAAGCAGAACGCATCGCACCAAGCATAGAATACTTACTATAACTACCCCAACCGGCACACAATAAAGCATAACTTCCAAAAGAAGTAATAACCAAATACCAAAGTATAGAGTATTCCATACCGCAATAACCATAATAACCCCCCAAAAGAACACAATAAAAAACCACTATTAATACTAATAAATAAACACCCAACATAGAAACATAACTACGACTCTGAAAGCCATACACCTTATACTTCACAACCAACTTAAGCAAATCAGCAAACCTTTGAAGCAACCCCATCACCCCAACCTTATTGGGTCCCTTACGAATCTGAGCATAACCCAAAATCTTACGTTCACCCAAAATAAAAAAAGCTATCACCAAGAGACTAATTAACAACCCAACAAAACCAGTAAAAAGCATAAAAATCATAGCAACTTAGCCCAAGCTTCCTCTGGTTAGACAAACCAATATTCTCCAAATAAACTAAAGTTACCGAAATAACAAAGGGAAACTCCTCCTTCGAGACGCAAACCCGATATTCTTAATAAAATACATTGTTTCCGTTCCTAGACCCCATAACAAAGCCACTCAAATGGTTCTTTTACGTGTAAAGTAAATATTTTAAAATAAAATACATTGCAAAAAACTAGCCTAACATCAACTTTTAAAAGTACTCGACAAATAACTATCCCCCGCTAACTTATATAATAAAAACTGTTCAGAAAGACTATACACAGACCAAATTAAAAGAATATAAACAGAAGAATAGACAATACCCAAACACACCCTCAACTTATAAAATAAAGGCAAAGATAAAGGGGTCACCAAAAACAAAAAACAAAAAACCCAAAATTTCTCCTTTACCCCCTCAACACTACTTAAATATAAAAAATAACACACGCAACAAGAGGCCCAAAAAAAATAATAACAGTATATAAAACTTGATAACATAAAATCTGTACAAAAACAAGCAACTAAAAGAGTCGACACAGAAGATAAGGAAATATGGCATCACACATACTCCCAACTTGGGCTACAAACCCAAAATAGCAGGGAACATAATAGAATCGTAAAAAAACAGTCAACATATAAAAATATTAATAAAACACCCCCTGACTGAAACAAAAAACTAAAAAACAAGACGGGAAACTTTAATATAACACTTAACAGAAATATAAACCCTCATTTGCTCCCCACAAAAACAGTATAGACCCAAAACATAAAAGGAAATAAACCCAACTTTATAATAAAACCAATTAATATAAAAAAGTAAAGCTCACTAAATAAAACCCCCCTCAACAAAAATGCTGACGAAACACCAGCCATAATTATATACACCATCAGAGAGTTATAAAATTTAAACCCGGCCCCACGATAAAAAAGACAAGGAACCGCAGACAATCCGGCCAACTCTAAAAAAACTCAAAACCCTAATAACGAGTCAACAAAACCACACAAAGCACAAAAAATTAAAGATAGCACAAAAGAAAACGTAATCAAATCAATATGTAGCCGCATCAACATACCAACTTTAATGGTCAACAGAAAAAGATAATATACTAGTCACGATAAATCAATGAACTAATGCCACAAACAATTCATAAAAAAAAACCACACAAAGCACAAAAAACCAACCCCAACTAGCAAAACAAAACCCCCCCACAGCAACAGCACCAAAACAACCCAAACTCAAATTTATAAAAGGACGAAATATTAACACGAATGGACGTATAATATAACTGATGGTCTCTGCACAACAAACCAAAGGACAAATATAAAGAGGAGTTCCCACAGGAACAAAACTACTAAAAAATTCCCGTGGGTTTGTCCACAAACGAGTTAAAAACAGCGAAATAAAACAAAAAAACACATAACAACACAATACAACCACAAAAAAGAAAGGAGAATAACTATAGGGAAAACGATAACCTAAAAATAAGATCAAAACCCCCCCTAATACCACTAAATAATAATATGAAAACAAACCCAATATACGATTATACAATAAACTAACCAACCTTGAATAATGACTAAACATTAGAAACATAACTCAGCAAAATGTAAAATTACATATTAAGGGGACATGAACCCCACAGTTTATATTTAACTTATCCACCTCTCTAACCCAAGTTATCTTCAGTGCTTCAAACTAACGCTTTAATTATAAGCTAAGAGAAAAGTAGACCACGAGTCCCCCTTATAACCAAAATATAGCGTGCCCCCCAACACCTTACTAAACTAAATATATAAAACACCTAAGTAACACCAAAAACACAAATATAAAAACAAAAACCCAAAACTAAATACTACAAAGCTACTACCCTCAAAAGACTCACCACGAATTAAAATATGACCACATAAAATCAAGGGCACCAACCCGGCACAAAACAAATAAAAACACCAAAAACAAAGATAAATAAATGAAAACGTTGAAGAAGACAACACAAATACCTCACAGAAAAACTGAATGGTGGGGGGGAAAGAACACAATGAAAGCAACCCGAATACAATAACCAGAGTTGTATAAACCCCCCCAACACCAGACTTTAAAAGAACCAAATTACGTGTATTTATAGCCTCATAAAAGAATCATAAGAATCCAAACACCAGCCCAGCACTTAAACCGTGGCCTAAACAATAAAAAAAGGATAAATTTATACCAGATCAATCGCAAACAAAAAAACCCAAAAAGGGTATTAAAATATGAGATAATCTCAAAAAAGCTAATCACCGCTTTCCATCTAACTCCCCGGAAGCCGTAACTAAAAAGAAAACACTAAAAATACAACACAAGTATAAATAACCAACAAAATTACCAGAGAAAACAAAAGGAGTACAACGATAAATACCAAGAATACCCAACTTCATAATATAACCACTTAAAAACATTGAAACAATCCTAGTAGCTTCGGCATGAACTATAGGCAACCAAGTATGAAATGGAAATAACGGAACCTTAGTAAAAAATATAAAGGCTAAAGCAACGTATATAAAAATGTAATCACTATAAAAACCCCATAAACTAAAAAAGACACTACCTTTAATATAGGATAAATATAATAAAATCAAAATTAAAGGCAGACTCGTAAACAACAAATAAACAGAAAAGTATCAACCCGCTATAAAACGCTCAGAATAAGGAGAATCACAAAAGATTAGATATAATAAAGGAAGCATAGAAAGCTCATAAAAACACCAAAATAAAATTGAATGGTTACAGCAGAAACACAAGAACCTAAAAATTAATCTTAATCCAAGGAAAAAAATACTACGTCCTCCCCCCACACGACAAAAGGTAGAGAAAAGTCTATATACCCCCAGAAAGAATATTAATAAAATCAAATAAAAAGAGACAGAATCAAATATAAAATAACCTTTACCAACAGTAACAGAACCAAGTACACCAACACCGACTGAATACAACAAAGGAATAACAAACAGTAAAGAAAAGCCTAAAAAGAAACCAAATCCAATGAATTTGTACACTCTCATACCCGCGTTAAAACAACAAGACCAACAATAACTTCAACAGTTGAAACAACCATCAACGCAATAAATAAAACATGTCTATCAAGTAAGCCAAGTAATAAACTGAATAATAGCAATAACACTTTAAAGTTCTCTAAAATAATCAAACAACTAAGAAAACGAGTTAGAGACAAAATAAACCCCAAGAAAACCATTATAAACAAGAAGAAATATAAAAAAACCATATATTTACCCTAAAAAAATACTAAAACCCAACTTAGTATAACTCGATCAAAATAGCTTATAAATAAACATAAAAGCTACAGCACCAACCGAAAATAACTGACAAATACCCAAATAAGGATACTCAGGGTGACATGAGCCTAAATAAGTCAACCCAACAAAAAGACAAACGAAACCCCAAAAAACCACCTGTCGAATAACAAAATATGAACTAGAGTCTTTAAAAGTTGGGACCCACATAAAAAATAATAATCTAGCCACCAACACTAAACCACCTATTTTAGACTCAACAGAACGAAGCATAGCATAATAAATCAAAAAATATCACTCAGGCTTTATAGACACCGGAGTCACCAAAGGATCAGACTCTAGATAACCCTCTGTATCTACCACCAAATCAGGAACCAACCACATAAATCCAACCAAAATACAGCATAAAACAACCAAACAAAAAAAATCCTTAGTGGTAAAATAAGAGTGGAAATAAACAACATCTCCATACCCAAAAGAAGAAAATAAAGGGTTATTAGACCCGGAAGAATGCAAATAAAAAAGATGCAAAATCATTAAACCTAAAATTACAAAACCTAAACAAACATGAGCTGAAAATACACGAACCAAAGTTACTTTAGTTACAGAAAACCCCCCCACCAAATACTTAAACACCGTAGGACCGACTAAGGGAATACTCTCGGCAATAGCCGTCAAAACAGTAGCAGCCCAATATGACATTTGATGTCAAGGTAAAATATAACCCAAAAAAGCCTCGGCCATAGTTAAAAGATATAAAATAAACCCCACTTTCCATACCCCCTTCTTAGTATAACTTGAATAATATAAGGCACGTCCCATATGAACAAAAAACAGGACAAACAAAATACTAACCCCCCAAATGTGTCAATAGCGCACTCCCCAAGTAAAAAAAGAATCTTTTCTCAAATCCATAACACAACGAAAACTTAATCCTGAATCAGCCACATACAAAAGTGAAAGAATCACACCAGTGATTACCTGAACTACCATAAAAGCCGAAATCATAAAACCACTACATCAATAATAATTAAGAGAATAATTAGTAGGCAAATCAACCACATTACGACGCAACAACAAAACCATTTCTTTACTGATACAAACACGCAGAGTAATCAACAAAACCACAATTTGCCAGTTTAAATAACCTATCAGTAACAAACATAAACACAAGCATAAACCAATAATCAGATATAATCAACAAAATGTCAATACCAAGTAACTAAAGTACAACGATAAGCCCCGGCTGAAGCCACCCCCAAAAATAAAATTATAGATAAACCAATAACACCCAAGAAAACGTGTATAAAATGTAAACCCACAGTGCAAAAACAACTGGCATAAAACCTGCTGTCAGTTAAATTAATAAAAACTTCTTTAAACTCAAACAACTGAAGCAAAACAAACCCCATCCCCAACACTACCGTCAACAAAAGTAATATCCAAGAAAAAGACCAAGGCATAATATGATGAAACCCCGTTATACTAATACTAGAGCCCAACAACAAAAAACAACCCAAAAAGGGTATCTCCAGGGAACTAGATAAGCTAATAAAGGAATTTTTATCAAACCAAAAACAACAAACCAAAAGACTACCAAATGCTATAACTTCACTAAGAATAAATAACCAAAATGCAGATTCATAATGAAAATCTCAATTCAACAGATCAAATCAAAAGAATAATAAAGAAAAACCAACTAATGGCAGTACAAATAATAAATAATTCAACTTTCACAAAAAACAACCCACCAACACTAGACCAAATAAAAGAGATTTAAAAATAGGAAGAAATGACACCCTTATATTATCTAAACAAATAGGTCCCCACTTTGGAAAAGTGATATAATACAACTTATACTAATAATAT